ACCAATCACTACACTTCGATTTATTGGATTTGTTGCTAAAATATCGGTATTAAACCCGAAACTCCCGGCAAATGGCCATTGGCCCAAAGAAAGGAAAGAATCGGTTACATTTTTCATATAATCTCCTCTTATAGATAGACTTATCGACCAGAATTCTCACTTTACCCCTTTTTTTATTTATTCTTTTTTTTAGAAAGTATGAACTACCCCTTGATTGTTGCAAGACCTCATAAAAAGAGTTTCCCTTGTACTACGATGGGGAAGGATGAAAGCGAGACGGTATGCTAATTCCTCATCTGCAAATCAGCCCTTCCCATAAGTTATTTTCTCAACGAATAAGGAATTGTAGGAGTGATATCTTGATCCAATTTGAAAAAGCAAACGACAAATCCAAGGCAATAAAATAGGAAAAATACATACTTTTCCTATTTCTAAGATTTAAACAAAAGGATTCGCAAATAAAAGTGCTAATGCTACAACCAATCCATAAATTGTTAAAGCTTCCATAAAAGCTAGACTAAGCAATAAAGTACCTCGTATTTTTCCCTCTGCCTCGGGCTGTCTTGCGATACCCTCTACGGCTTGACCCGCAGCAGTCCCTTGACCAACTCCAGGTCCAATAGAAGCAAGCCCTACGGCCAATCCAGCAGCAATAACGGAAGCAGCAGAAATCAGTGGATTCATGATAAGTTCCTCGTACCAACAAAAAGAAATGGTTAATGATACAACCAACCAATGAATTATGACTTAATTATTCCATCGATAGGATTCATCCAGTCAAAGTAACTAAGAACTTCGAATTTAAATAAGAATATTATATATTCAGAATCAGAACTACTCCGATATCTCTTTTTTTCGTTTCTATACACAGAGTCTTTGTGAATCCATAGAACTTTTGTTCTTCCATTTCTTGGTTCCGAACTGTTATTTCAATTCTTCCATCTTTTCTTGATTTCATCTCTTTATTCATCCAATTCACAGCCACAAGAATACGAAAGGACTTCCATTGAAACCCACACACAACGGCAGGGCAAATGAAATAGATCTTTAGTTCATATAGAACCAGCCAATACCTAATATCACATATACATGTCTTTCTTCCATAACGTAAACCATTAGATTCAATCAGATTCGAGAATCAATCCGTTTTTTTTAGGAATCCCCTTTTTTGTAAATTCTTTTCTCCTTTCCTTTTTCTTTATCATTATTCCAGCCGAATACAATTAAATAGAAAAATAAGCGAATTATTGCATAGAAATATCATTATTTGATTGATCTAAGTTCATGCAATTTTTATTTATTATTAATTATTTTCTTTTGGTCAACTGTTGAATAAAATCGACTGTAAAGTCGAATTGTTTCTCCTCTTTTTTATTTAATCACACGTCGTAAACATATATCTTATTCAAATTATGATTTGAATAAGAAGATTGGCTTATCAATATAAAAGTAAATCTTCGTCACGGAAAGGTAGGATATTAAGCGGACGAAAGAAAAATTGTAGTTTAGGAAAAAGATCTTTTGGATCTCTTTCCTTTTTTCTTTTTACAACTCTCTAATATCAATATCGTAATCTTTGATTTTTTTGTTCCTATTTTTTTCTATCGTATATCATATATAAAGTCTTGTAGATTTTTCTTCTTTAAGGAAATCATCGTGAACCACACATACATTGCTTTGCGCTAAGCGAAAAAAGACTATTTTAATGATGACCCTCCATGGATTCACCTATATAAGCCGCAGCTAAAGTTGCAAAAATAAGAGCTTGAATACCACTTGTAAATAATCCAAGGAACATAACAGGGATAGGAACCACTGAAGGTACTAAAGAAACAAGAACAACAACTACTAATTCATCCGCTAAGATATTCCCGAAAAGTCGAAAACTAAGTGACAAGGGCTTTGTGAAATCTTCTAGGATGTTAATGGGTAAAAGGATTGGGGTTGGTTGAATATATTTCCCGAAATAACTTAATCCCTTTTTGGTAAGACCCGCATAAAAATACGCCACTGACGTGAGTAAAGCCAAAGCAACAGTAGTATTTATATCATTCGTGGGTGCGGCTAACTCTCCATGAGGTAATTCTATGATTTTCCAAGGTAAAAGAGCTCCTGACCAATTAGAAACAAAAATAAATAGAAAGAGAGTTCCAATAAAAGGAACCCAAGGGACGTATTCTTCTCCAATTTGAGTTTTACTCACATCTCGAATGAATTCAAGAACATACTCGAAAAAATTCTGACTCCCAGTCGGAATGATTTGTGGGTTCCGAACAGCTATAGTAGCTGAACCCAATAAGATAGCAACTACAACCCAAGAAGTAATAAGTACTTGGCCGTGGACTTGGAAACCCCCTATTTGCCAATAGAAATGTTGGCCTACTTCCACACCGGATATATCGTATAGTGTGTTGATGGAACATGATAGCACATTCATATTGTCCTCTGGAAAAAATGGAACTTTAAACAAAATTATTTTGATTCAACCATCTCTTTGTCT